GGGTTGGGTTCATCTCTGTAATACTGTAATAGTCATATGAACCAGATTAGATTGTAGACATGAAAGAGTAAGAACTCAGCGGGGTAAGGCCCCGCTGAGTTCTTAACTCTTAGAGCGAGACTTTGATCTGATGTTTCAAACCACTTTATTGTATTTCTTTTTTATTATAAAATATAATGTTTTTGAATAATTTAATCTATTGACTGATTCATAGTTTCTGTCGTTACTAACATAATATTCACTATTCTATCAATATTTTGAATATGAAGCAACAAGAAAGGAGTAATCCATCAATTTTCTGAATAATCTAATACGTATGGATTTATCCATATGAAACATCCTGCAAACAATTTTCTTTTTAGACTCAACTATTTAGACTAAATTAAAACAAATAAGAAATAGAAAAAAAAAACTGTAATGAGATAATAAATAAATAATTGGATATGCGTAAAGATCTAATCCGCTTTTCAGCCAAAAAAAACAAGAGAAGTCTTTTTTTGTTATTTTCCTAAGTTATAAGTTGAAATGAGTTTAATAAGTTAGATTTGTTTAATTAGACCCGGAAAATAAAACAAGGAATAAGAATCTTTGGAAAACAAAAGAAAAAATCATGATCCCGATACAAGATGACACAAGAAAAGGATTTTCTTGTGTCATATTGTATCGAGTCGAATAGACGATTAGAAAGACTAAGAATAAAAGAATAAGAATACTTTATATAAATATAAAGAAATAGAAATCTTTTTTACTTTCCTTTTTCCCGTCCTTGCCTTGTATTCTATTCCTTTGTATTTGTATACTTATTTTATACCATTAGTAATGGTATACAAGTAATAAGTTTCAGACATCCCGCAACAAAATAAAAAAGAGTAAAAGAGTCTAAAAAAAACAAAGAAAAGACTTATAGAATTTTTTGAATCCAGTCTATCAATCAACAAGAATTTGGCACTTTTACCAACTTTATTTTAAGGAATCTCTAGATCTAGAAATTCATTTCGTACAACTGAACCTTTTCAAACTGTTTCTTTTTCAGAACCAAAAAGATTTGTGCCAAAATCACAGATGCCAAGAAGAACAGAAGGCCTTGGACTCGTAATGGATCTTGAAGCACTATTTCTGTGTCTCCCTGACCAAAGCCTCCTACATTTGGATTACTTGTTAATGGTTGATCAAGCTTGATGGATTCACCTTCTGAAACAAGAAGTTCTGGTCCTGGAGGTATAATATCAACCACTTGACGTCCTTCTGATGCATCAACTATGGTTATTTCATATCCCCCTTTTTCTTTACGTGCTATTCTGCTTACTATACCAGCAGATGTAGCATTATAAACTGTATTGTTACTCTTGCTACCATCAGGATAAATCTGACCCCTTCCTCTGTTCCCACCTACATATATGGGATATTTTAAGAAATGAACGTCTTTTTTCGTAGCAGGGTCGGGGGAAAGAATAGGAAAGACGATTTCACTATATTTCTGACCAGGAACAGGACCTATCACAAGAATATTTCTTTTATTAGGACGATACAACTGAAAAGAAAGATTGCCCATCTTTTCTTTCATTTCGGGAGAAATACGATCGGGTGGGGCTAATTCGAATCCCTCGGGTAAAATAAGAACAGCTCCTACATTCAAAGTCCCTTTTTTACCATTAGCAAGAACTTGTTTCAGTTGCATATCATAAGGAATTCGAACAACTGCTTCAAATACAGTATCAGGAAGTACAGCTTGTGGAACTTCAATATCCACAGGTTTACTAGCTAAATGGCAATTGGCACATACAATTCGACCAGTTGCTTCTCGTGGATTTTCATAAACCTGCTGCGCAAAAATGGGATATGCATTTGAAATAGATGCTCGAGTTATTACATATATCATGATCGATACATAAATGGATCGAGTCATCTGTTCTTTTACCCAAGAAAAAGTATTTCTATTTTGCATGGTCCAATCATTGATCCCCGGAATTTCTACAATAAATTTGATAGGTAGCTAGTAGAATTCCCTATCCACAAGTTTGACGTTTTATTGATTATACTGAAAGAATTGTACTAGTAGAATATAGTATGAATACCTTGAATTGACAAGGTAGAAGTATAAAGAATAAGTAATATGAAAAATGATTTCTTTATACACAAAGAAAGGTTCTGATTTTATTGATATCAAAAGATCTAATGAATTATTCATTCATTGAATGATAAATTACTACAAGCGAAGGAGATACACGATTTAAAAAATGGAAGATCCAATATTTCACAATTGTATCTAGAATCACTGGAAAAGTGGAAACAAGACCAGATATAATCTGATCATTCTGAGCCAATCCAAAATCATTGTAGATCGAACCAATCATTAGTTCCCAACCATGGGTCGAGTGAAATCCGATCCATAAATCAGTAACTAAAAGAATTGAAAAAGCTTTGATTGTATCACTTAAGTTATAGAGAAATTCCTGAATCCAAGAATTTAAAATGAAAAGTTCTTCATTACCCAGAAAAAAATAACCACTTAGAATAGCGAAACAGATTAGATTTGTAGAGAAATGCAAAATGATATGGAAATGAGATTCATTTTGTCTTTGGACCAATTGTATTGTTTCCTTGTGCATTCCTATACGAAGCCTTTGCATATGTGTCTCCGAGTACTCCTTTATCATCTCGTCCAACAGGAATAGTTCTTCTAATTCCATAAATTTTTCTAGAACATTTTTCTCTTGAATATCATTCAAAGGTATTTCGGATTGCCTAGTATTCCACCAATTAATAACCCAAGTTTCTAGACATTTCTTAAATGAGAGAGAAACCCACCAGGGCAAAAAGATTATAGACACAAGATATGGGAGGGAAGCCAATGCTTTCTTTTTTTTCATTCTATATCCGTGATGTGAATTGTTAATGAACCTGTTTCATTGGTCGATTCTATCTGAGATTTCTATGAAGTACGAATTATATAACAAGAGCCTATAACTCTAACAAGAATAAGGTATCAAACCTATGAATCTTTTCCTATTTTTGTTTTTGTATAAGAATTGAGTCTTTGGATCTAGAATAGAACATACAAGAAAGGCTCTTTTCGAATGAAAAAAAGTAAATATTCTTTCCATATTCCAGAGATCACAATTAGGAAAATTGTAACCAATTTCCCTTTCATTTATTCCTTTCAATGAATACTCGAAAACCCATTTGAACTAACAAATCTAATTTGGATTTAAAGACGAACCCTACCGGATTCTTTAATTCTTTTATTTCCATTTCGAATTTGAAAGATTTCACTGTCTAATCGCAGCGCAGGGATAGGGTATCAATTCAAAGGCCTAAAAAGAGTAATTATGTTTTACGAAAACAAAAGACATGTTAGGATATTTGATGAATCTATACTTATTTACTTATTACTTATTATACCTTTTACTAGCCTAAAGAATGAAGCCAGACACCATGTGTATGCGTATACAAAATAGTTATTGTTCCATATACGTCTTCCCACTTTTGAGATGTATTAAGTTCCTTCTCTCATGCTGAGATTTATTCTTCAGTTCATTTCAAAAGACTTCAATAGGTACGCGCAAGAAATAGGCCAATTCAGCAGCTTTTTGTTCAATTTCTCGTGGAGTCAAATCCTCATCAGTACGGGTCAAGGGAATGGCTCCTTGACCCTTGATTTCCATATAAAGGACACGACGAGGAAAAAGACCCTCTCTCACCTCCATTCTGATTGATTGGATATCTTTCAGAAAGAAACGAAGGAAGATGCGACGATTTCTTCCAGGAAATCCCCAACGAAAAAGGGACATTATCCCTTCTTTTCTATCGAATCGGTCATAACCACTACCTACATTCCATGAAATTGTGCACCACAAATAAGAACTAATGAATAAACCTGCGATCCCATAGAAAGACATCACGATCCCTTGTGGGAAAAAAAGGATTTGCTGAGACGGAAATACGGATATCAGATTTTTACCAAGATAACTGGAAGTTCCAACCACTAAGAATCCTAGTGAACCTAAAAAAAGGATACAGGCCCAGCAAAAATTACTTGTTTTTCGAGACCCCGTTATAAGTTCTATCCATATATGTTCTGATCGCCAGTTCATACTATACTAGATCCAGTTGCATTTGATTGGAATTAAGAGAATAACCCAAATGGATTTGACTTGACTTTTATTGCTTGATCCCGAAGTAACTTTCATCAACTAGCAGCATTCCGACAGGAACCTTTAGGAATAATTGGTTAGATACATTTAGTTTCTATTTAAAAGATTTTTCAAAAAAGATTTGCTGATCATTTTGAATTTCATCATTTAATTGATTAAGCTATAACCGCATATACATGCATTAATGCCGTATATTATGCATCGGCATACATAACAAAACAACTCTTCCATTTGTTTTCGGAAAGGCCAAATATCATATATCCTACCATATTACATTAAAAAAAGTATCTGTATGATGATCCAGTGTTGAAATAAATTGATGAGATTTCATCATATTTAGACAATCTTATTTCTTTGGACATAAAGAGATAAAGAAGCCATTGCGATTGCCGGAAAGACTAGGCCCACTAAAGGAACAAAAATAGAGGGAAAGTTCAAATCTATCATAGAATGGGTACCTCAATTTCATATTTGTGCCTATTCTAAATTCTAATTATAAAGATATATTCTAATAAGTCTATCTATTCATTATTAATATTAATCTATTAAAAAGAAATTAGAAAGAATATTAAGAATATTAAGATAATATTAATATGAAGTATTTAATAATAAATAACAATAATCAATAACGAATGTAGAACTCAATGAAGTATACCTATTCCTCTTTTGACACGAATATGTATGAGAATCCATTGGATTCTTCTTCTCCCATCCTTATCTTCATCGTCTTTCTATCTTTACCTTTCAAAACACCTTTTTTGTTTTGAAAGGTAAAGATAGAAAAGAGTTTATTATGAGTTTCCAATTTTAACCAATCTTATCCAACAAATAGGGATTCCTAGTGAATTCTCACTAAATAAATTCTATATTCTTCTTATTTGTTATTTGAATATTTCTATTTTCTTTATTTGATTTGAGATTTCTTCTTTCTTTTTATTTAGTATTTTATTTTCATTTTTTCGATATATTTTTTTATCTCTTTTTCGTTGTTCTATATATGAATAATGAATATGTCAAAAGAACGGAAAAAATAATTTTTATTTACCTAATTTCTCGGAAGGAGAAATAAATTCTTTTTTATCTTGTCGATAGAGGGATACTTATTTCTAATCAGGAAGAGAGATAGAATAAAAAAAGGATCCGGGCCAAAAAGTCATTATCCAAAACTTCTGACTCTTACTACACTTATAACTGATGTCTCCAAAGAAAACACCATTTTCTTAGTTTTGTTTTTTTCATTAGAATGAACTAAATGCGTATTCGCTACAAATAAAAATAACTGAAGCTAATGTTAGACTTCCATTTGAAAATGAAGAATTTCAATCTTTTTGAAATTTTTTTAATCTTGATTCAAGGGAAGGAAACCGTGTAGCTGAAATAACTCATTCAGAACACCTTTTAAAGGATTACGTGGTACAATTGGATCGAATAAGCCCTTATGGAATAAATACTCAGCCGCTTGTGAACCGTCAGGTACTGTCTTTTTCAATGTTTGTTCAATTACTCTTTTACCCGCAAACGCAATGTAGGCATTAGGTTCAGCAATAATGATATCTCCCAACATACCAAAACTTGCTGTAACTCCGCCAGTTGTAGGAGATGTAAGGATTGATACATAAAATAACTTTTTATTTGATTGATAATCATATGAAGCAGAAGATATTTTAGCCATTTGCATTAAGCTCAAACTCCCTTCTTGCATGCGCGCTCCTCCAGAAGCACACACAATAATGACAGGTAGAGATTTATTAGTAGCATACTCGATCAAACGTGTGATTTTCTCACCTACTACGGATCCCATACTACCTCCCATAAACTGAAAATCCATAACTCCAATTGCTATGGGAATACTGTTTAGTTGACCTACGCCCGTTTGAACAGCTTCAGTTAAACCCGTTTTTCTTTGATAAAAAGAAATGCGATCTATATAAGGTTCCTCCGCTGAATGAAATTCAATGGCGTCTATAGAGACCATATCTTCATCCATAGGCTCCCAAGTGCCAGGATCTATAAAGAGTTCAATTCTATCTGAACTACTCATTTTCAAATGATATCCGCAGTATTCACAAATATTCATTTTTGAACTAAAAAATTTTTTATAATTTAATCCATAACAATTCTCACATTGAATCCATAACTTTTTGTATTTTGTATTTAGATCGAAATCCTTAGATTTTTCTCTTCTATTGAAATAACTGCTACTAGTTTTGATACTAGAATTTCCATTTTCAATACTACTTGTACTTTCCGTACAAATGAAACTATAAATGTAACTGTCGATATCACTGTAAATGTAACTATTAAGACTGATTTCAAAGCGAAGATAACTATCAATGCAACTATTAATGTGATTATTCCAATTAGATTGAGTATCATACATGGAATAATAATAATAGTAGTAATTACTACTATTAGACCCACTATTCAAATAACTAGGTAGTTCACTCAAAAAATAACTAGCATTGTCAATATCAAAATATACAGAATAAGTGTCACCATTACTATTTCTAATGAAAAAAGTATGATCAGAGATCAAATTCCAAAGATTCCTGCTATCAAATAAATAATTTAGATAATGAATATTACTGAAACTATAACTGTCCCAACTAGGAATCTTTTTATCCGCATCTTTTCGAAGAGTTTCTTTACTTCCACTGGTATGTCCAAGAGCATCAAGACTATCCATTGATTTACTTAGTCCACACTTATGTTCTAACTTCTTGTTAGACAACATTGAATTGAACCAATATTTTTTCATAGATTATTTATGCCCCTATTTTATGAAAACCTAATACTAATAGATGAATAGTCATTCGATGAAGAAAAAATCATTTTACTATTTCTTTTTTTTTTTATTTCTCATCAGAATTCAAATAAAGCATATGATCCAATGTTAATGAAAAACGAGCGAGTCTTGAAAAGAAAGGATTCTCTTTTTGAGGAATCCGGTGAATCATTTCAATACAATAATGATAGAATCTTTTCCTCAAAAAAAAATATATAAAGAAAGGTTTCTCTCATGTCAAACTTTAAATTCTCATCAAAAAGATACATAGTTGTTTCTTCCCATAAATTAAAAATAAATTCTCGTCTCGTAGAATCTCGTGTCATATAGTCAAATAAGAAAATGAATTTCTATTACAACAGGGAACGAAAAAGACAATATACAGGATAGGGGTAGAAGAGATCCTTCCCTTGGCTTGATCTATGGCCTGAAACTAAGGAATATAAAATGATTCACCAATCCAACCCCAAGGATCCATAATTAATCCTATGGCTCTAATAATAAATAAAAGAATAGATAAGTTGTTTAGTCTTCCTTCAATTTTATCTTCTTATTTTTATA